ATATTTGACAAGTCGCACTATATGTCAAGCCAAGCTTTTCGGTTCGGTTCTAGGACGTTGAAAAGATACTTTTCGTATTCCTAATATTCCAAAATTTGAACCAAAAAATGCATATCCTTTATTCACTTCAATAAGGAAAGGTGAAAATCCATGATTTCTTGTCGATTCAAAAAAACTGTAACGAAGGGATTGATTGATCATTCGAATGATCAAAAAGTATCCATTTATTCTCCAATAATGCAATCTTCCCGTTGCGTATTGGTACTTATCGGGTATAGAATAGATCTGCTTCTCTTTGTTCTTACGAACAGAGTTGTTCCCTTATTTTGATTTTCAATGAGATGAAATCAAAATGAACCCACAGAATCTACTGAAAAAAAGTTTAGGTACACAGTATCAAGAGTTTAGGTACCCATTATAGAGTCTTCTGAATTTTGATAAAATAAAGTGACATAGTTTCTATTTCTCTTTGATAAAGGGATATTTCCATGGGTTTACCTTGGTATCGTGTTCATACTGTCGTATTGAATGATCGCGGTCGATTGCTTTCTTTTTATTCTTTTTATATAATGAAAGCAACTCTAGTTGTTGGTTGGGCCGGTTCGATGGCTTTAGACGAATTAGCTCTCTCTGACCCCGTTCTTGATCCAATGTTGAGATTATGATCAATAATCTTAATATACCTATTATGTTAAGCATCCATGGCTGAATGGTTAAAGCGCCCAACTCATAATTGGCAAATTCGTAGGTTCAATTCCTACTGGATGCACGCTAATGGGAACGTTCAAAAAGTCTATCGGAATTGGCTCTCTATCAATGGGATCTCCTCATCCATACATAACGAATTAATTGGTATAGTATATTCATACCATAACATAGGAAGAGTAAGAACTAGGATTCTGATCGATACTGAAACTCATAGGTAAGAAAATGGATTTATGGATGGAATCAAATATGCAGTAGTTACAGGAAAAAGTCTTCGGGAAGAATCAATCTTTCATTAAATATCAAAATCAAGACGATGTATTTGGGCCATACGCTCATTTACAGACTTATTGTGAAAATTGTGAGACATCCATTTACAAAAAATATGCGCAAAAAAACAAATATATTTGTCAACATTGTGCATTTCATTTACCAATGGAGAGTTTCGATCGAATCGAATCTTTGATTGATTCGGGTACTTGGAGTCCTACGGATGAGAATATGGTTTCTATTGATATGAGATTCTTAGATCCACATAGAAGATTTTGAACAATCTGGAAAATGGGAATGTCGATATTTCTTAGACAATAATGGATTTTTGAGAGGATCAAGAATTTGACTATTTTGACTCTCGTCAAATATAAAGAAGGAATTCTCAGAAAGATACCGAGAGGAAGGAGAAGTAGATAAGCATTTGTTCAACAATGACAAATTGAACTTGAAGACCTTGTATACTTCTAATGTCGAATCAGGATCAACAAAGACAGAAATCAAGGATTGGGTCGAACTCTTCTTGTTAAGGTAATAGCTATGAATAGTCATCTTCTACCCCGAAAGAGGGGCACTTATTATGGGACATACAATGCATTAGAGGCGTATGATCATTCCGCTTGCACCGGGTTATTCTATTCCACCTCTTCTAGAGAAAAGAACTTCAAGAAAAATACTAAATAACATGGCGATCCATTTATACAAAATCTCTAGTCCGAGCACACGCAAAGGAGCTGTAGACAGTCAAATGAAATCCAATCCACGAAATAAATTGATCTATGGACGACATCATTGTAGTAAAGGTCGTAATGCCAGAGGAATCATTACCGTAAGGCATAGAGGGGGGGGTCATAAGCGCTTATACCGTCGAATCGATTTTCGACGGAATCAAAAAAGCATATCTGGTAGAATCGTAACCATAGAATACGACCCTAATCGAAATGCATACATTTGTCTTATACACTACGGGGATGGTGAGAAGAGATATATTTTACATCCCAGAGGAGCTAGAATTGGAGATACCATTGCTTCTGGTACAGAAGCTTTTATATCAATGGGAAATGCCCTACCTTTGAGTGCGGTTTGAACTATTGATTTACGTAATTGGAAGTAACCAATTAGGTTTACGACAAAACCTATAAATCGATCACTGATCCAATTGGAGTACCTCTATGGAATAGACCTCAACAGAAAACTGTTGAGTAACGGCAGCAAGTGATTGAGTTCAGTAGTTTCTCATAGAAAATTATTGACTCTCGAGATATGGTAATATGGAGAAAACTGTTTGAAGCACGCACAGAACTGGAAGCGCACCTTCTTTCAAAGAGAGGAGGGTTATTCACATTTCATTTGATGGTCAGAGGCGAATTGAAAGCTAAGCAGTGGTAATGAAGATCCACCGAAGAGATGTCTCCTACGTTACCCGTAATATGTGGAAGTATCGACGTAATTTGATAGAGTCATTCGGTCTGAATGCTACATGAGAAACATAAGCCAGATGACGGAACGGAGAGACCTAGGGTGTAGAAGATGATAACATGAATGATTCAACAGATTCGGATTCCTCTATATCCACTCATGTGATACTTCATTATACGATGAAAAGATCTATTTTTTTCTATATCATCATATACATCTAGAAAGCCGTATGCTTTGTAAGAAGCTTGTACAGTTTGGGAAGGGGTTTTTTTGATAAAAAAGAAGAATCTACTTCAACCGATATGCCTTTAGGCACGGCCATACATAACATAGAATTCACACATGGAAAAGGCGGACAATTAGCTAGAGCAGCAGGTGCTGTAGCGAGACTGATTGCAAAAGAGGGTAAATCAGCCACATTAAGATTACCATCTGGGGAGGTTCGTTTGATATCCCAAAACTGCTTAGCAACAATCGGACAAGTGGGTAATGTTGGGGTGAAGCTCAAGAGTTTGGGTAGAGCTGGATCGAAGTGTTGGCTAGGTAAGCGTCCTGTGGTAAGAGGAGTAGTTATGAACCCTGTGGACCATCCACACGGGGGCGGTGAAGGAAAAGCCCCAATTGGTAGAAAAAAACCCGCAACTCCTTGGGGTTATCCTGCGCTTGGAAGAAGAAGTAGGAAAAGGAGAAAATATAGTGATAGCTTGATTCTTCGTCGCCGTAAATAGGAATATTCCAAATCGAATTTTTGGAATTCGAAATAATGGGATGGGCGAACGACGGGAATTGAACCCGCGCATGGTGGATCCACAATCCACTGCCTTGATCCACTTGGCTACATCCGCCCCTTATCTAGCTAAAGAGAGTATTTTGTCTTTTTTCCATTCCGAATTATTGTATTGATTCTGACCTCGATACTTAGATCATTCTATTGGACATAGAATGACAATCAATCTTTTCCATGCAAAAAAAGGAGTAATCAGCTGTGATAGGTGAAAAAAAAAGGATTGTCAAAAAAAGGATTGTCAAAAAAAGGATTGTCAAAAAAAGGATTGTAGTAAAGAAAAGATTTGTAGCTAAGCATTTATCGGAAACATTTGAAAAAATCAAAAAGGGGGAGGAGAGAGAAATAATAGTCACTTGGTCTCGGGCATCTACTATTATACCCTCAATGGTTGGCCATACAATCGGTATTCATAATGGAAAGGAACATATACCTATTTATATAACAGATTCTATGAAAGGTCACAAATTGGGAGAATTCGCGCCTACCCGGAAGGACCCGATAGATGAAAGAAACGATAACGATAATAAATCTGTAATGAAGAATAAAAAAAAATAGGGATCAAACAAAG